TATCATATTTTTATGTTTTTAAAGGAAAAAGGGGAGAGTACTTTAATTACGGAATGGAAATCGGGAATTGAATTACTTATAGGACTTATTGTATCTCTTTTAGAAGATCCCATGCCGCCACTCGGACTCGAACCGAGATGCTCTAGCACTGCTTCCTAAGAGCAGCGTGTCTACCGATTTCACCATAGCGGCTTGTTCGAAATCATAATAACCTATTATTACTCAATCGTCGAGATTGAGGTAGTCAATTCATCTTTAGGAAAGATTTAAATTCATGAATACAAACTGGTTTAAATAGGTATTTAAACGTTCAATAATAGTCCTTATCATGTTTTAGGATGTCTATTTAACAATAAGCTTTCGCGTAGTTGATCCTCTGTTGGAATAGAACTGTTGTAACTAGATAGTTCTATCCCTAGATAGTTCTTCCCTCTATCTAGGGATAGAACTCAAAATAAAACGTCCTTTCTCATTTTTTTTAACAGAACAAAGTACCATTTTTTATTTTGAGAATTTTTAAATTCTTATTTAATAATTTAAATACCATAAAAGCAAAGAAAGTTCTATTTCCTATTGAGCAGTTCAAAACATTAGGCTGTTAATTATATATAACAAAAAATTAACTCATTTTTCGAGTAAGTTCCCCATTCAGATTATTCCAATGTTTAGTTATTTATTTGTCGGCACAAAAAAACTTTTTGAATTTCCGGTTGAAAGAGATTTCGATAATGAAAAAGCTTTTAACGCTGCCCAATATCCCTTCTTTTTCCAATAATTTTTACGAATACGCTTTTTTGACATAGAAATACGTTTTTTTGGAACTGCCATTCAAAAATGAAGAGATTACTCATTGCTATAGTTGGATGTGAAAGACATCTATCTATTATTTTAAACGAATCCTTATTGACTATTCATTTTCATTATCTATTTATTTTATAGATGATACTACTGTCATAAAAAAAATTATAGATATGTATATGTGAAAATCGCATAAAATCTTACTATTTATTTTTGTATTTATATTACATTTATATTACATACAAATACAATACACTATCCGGACGAAAAAAGAATTCATATAATACTAATTGATGCCTTTATATCCTCGTATTCAAATCTATATAGCTATAGTATCCAATGTACCATAGAAATCAAATTGGTTGAAGTTTATAAAATAAACAATACAAAAAGAAAAAGGATTCTTTTGTCTATTTTCGGTGTCCTACATTTGTACTAAAATGCATCGAAAAGTTTAAGAAACCAACCAAAACTACTAAAAAAACTTTAATCTTTGTTTCTATTCTATTAATAGATCAAGCTCGAAGAGAGAATACACCGAATTTTTTTATTTTCAAATTTGAATGAGATTAGTAGTCAATCTATTAAAGGATACATTCCTTGATACAAAAAAGTAAAAAGGTATTTTAGTAATTCCTTCTTTTAATTGACGGATATCATAGCGTCTCCTATAAACATAAATATATTTTATTGAAATGGAATGGAAGACAATAAATCAGTTCTACAATTAACCCGTTAATGATTCCGAATAAACTCATTACATTAATAGGTCTTTTTTTATTGACTTTTTTCGAAATAGATAAGATCTGGTGAATCGGAAACAATTAATTAAAAATAAAAAGGTTTTCTTTTTTATGGAACATACATATCCATATGCATGGATTATACCTTTCGTTCCACTTCCTGTTCCTGTCTTAATAGGAGTGGGACTTCTCCTTTTTCCGACGGCAACCAAAAATCTTCGTCGTATGTGGGCTTTTCCTAGTGTTTTATTATTAAGTATAGTTATGATTTTTTCGGCGGATCTGTCTATTCAGCAAATAAATAGCAATTCCATATATCAATATGTATGGTCTTGGACTATCAATAATGATTTTTCTTTAGAGTTCGGCCACTTGATCGACCCACTTACTTCTATTATGTTAATATTAATCACTACTGTTGGAATTTTGGTTCTTATTTATAGTGATAATTATATGTCTCATGATCAAGGGTATTTAAGATTTTTTGCTTATATGAGTTTTTTCAATACTTCCATGTTGGGATTAGTTACTAGTTCTAATTTGATACAAATTTATATTTTTTGGGAATTAGTTGGAATGTGTTCATATCTATTAATAGGTTTTTGGTTCACAAGACCTATTGCGGCAAACGCTTGTCAAAAAGCTTTTGTAACTAATCGTATAGGGGATTTTGGTTTATTCTTAGGAATTTTAGGTCTTTATTGGATAACAGGTAGTTTTGAATTTAGAGATTTGTTCGAAATATTCAATAACTTGAGTTATAATAATGAGTTAAATTTATTATTTGTTACTTTGTGTGCTTTTCTATTATTTTCCGGTGCAGTTGCTAAATCCGCGCAATTTCCCCTTCATGTATGGTTACCCGATGCCATGGAGGGGCCTACTCCTATTTCGGCTCTTATCCATGCTGCTACCATGGTAGCAGCGGGAATTTTTCTTGTCGCTCGGCTTCTTCCTCT